TATCAGAAATAGATTAATGTAGGGCTATAGTATCGGCCAAATATATAGTCGTAAGTAGGGAGAAGACGTAGGCTTGAATAATAGCCACGGCTGCCTCTAATAGACTTATAAAAACCATTATCACTACAGGGAATATATTAAAAACACCTGCAGTAGTAATCATATTAAAGCCAAACCCAGCTAAAATAGCAAACAATAAATGTCCAGCTGATAAATTAGCGGCTAAACGGACCCCTAAGGAAACAGCCCTAAAGACAAAACTTGCTGTTTCAATTAACACCAAGAGGGGGGCTAGAGCTAGAGGAGCCCCAGCTGGCATCAAGATGCTTAAAAAGTTCCACTGGAATCTCCATAGTCCGGCTAAAGTAACGCCTATAACAATTGAGAATGATAACCCTAATGTTACAACTATATGAACTGTTGCTGTAAATACATAAGGGAATAAGCCTAAAACATTTAGAAATACTATAAAAATAAAAAGCGAGATAATGAAAGGGAAGTACTTAGTCCCCTCTGGCCCCAAATTATCCTTTACAGCACCAAGAAAGTGATCGTAAATTGATTCCATTATTGTCTGCCATCGATTAGGGATTAAACGATTACCCTTTAATAACATTAAAGCTACAGCCACGGCCAACAACATCATCATTGATGAGTTAGTGATGGCGATCAAATCCACTACTTTAAATTGATCGAAATAAGCCGCGCTCATCGTTGATGTTTCTAGATTTTTCCATAGTGACTAAGAGCTTGGTTCCATAGCAAGGCTGGCCCTTTGCTTAAATCAGATATCTTGGGGGATTCTGCCAAAGCTCCCATAACAGACCTTCTAATAAGAAAGTTAGTTTTAATAGTAGGTAAAACTGAGACGACCATAAAGGAAAATAATAAAAATAAAGCAATTAAAGTCCACCTATATTGAGTTAAATAAGTAGCAGTTTCCAATTGAGGCATCATTATTTTTTAACCTCTGAGTCAATTAAGAGATTTAATAGCGATTGTCCCCTTTATCCTATAGTAGGCTACCATAATAGCCAATCCAATAGAAGACTCCGCTGCGGCTACCGTTAAAATCAGAATTGTAAAAACTTGTTCAATTAAGACGTCCGTTACTATAGAATTAATTAAAAACAGAAAAGAAGCAGCTAATAAAATTAACTCTATAGACATTAACATTATTATAAGATGCCCTCTGTTCAGCACAATTCCTAAAACCCCTAATAATAACAATAGAATAGCTACTATCATATATTTGTAGTACATCAGTAGTTAGGCCACCCCCAAATGGGGGTGGCCCATAAAAAGTTATTGGACCTTAGCTGTAGAATAACTACCATAAACAAAAGGCAATTCATTGTAAGTGTGAAGTGCAGGGGGAGATTGTTGTACCCATTCTAGAGAAGGCCAGCTTGACCCGGTGTTCTCCACCCAGCCAATGAATTTAACTTCTCGTACATAGGCATCGTATACTACGAAAATAAACCATACAACTCCTACAACAGATATTGTTGACCCGAATGAACAGACAAGATTCCAGCCTGCATAACCATCTGCAAAGTCTGAGTATCGTCTTGGGAAACCTGCTAACCCTAAGAAGTGCTGAGGGAAGAAGGTAATATTAACCCCAATAAACATTATCCAGAAGTGGATTTTTCCATAGAGCTCGTTATAGCAATACCCGGTAATCTTTCCAAACCAAAAGTAAAACCCGGCAAATATAGCAAACACAGCCCCCATGGATAGCACATAGTGAAAGTGAGCCACAACATAATAAGTATCATGCATAACAACATCTAAGGAGCTATTTGCTAATATAACCCCAGTTAATCCTCCTATTGTAAAGAGGAATACAAATCCTATAGCCCAAAGCATGGGAGTGTCTAATCTTATGGCTCCACCATAAAGTGTTGCCAACCAACTAAATACTTTAATACCAGTTGGAACAGCTATAATCATGGTAGCTGCGGTGAAATAGGCTCTAGTATCCACGTCCATTCCTACTGTGAACATATGATGGGCCCATACAATAAACCCTAATATTCCAATAGAAATCATGGCATAAACCATACCTAAGTATCCAAAAATCTGGTTTTTAGCAGAGAAAGTTGGAATTATTTGAGAAATCATCCCAAAGCCTGGAAGTATTAAGATATAAACCTCAGGGTGACCGAAGAACCAAAATAAATGTTGGAACAAGATTGGATCTCCACCACCAGCAGGATCAAAGAAGGTGGTATTAAAATTCCTATCTGTTAAAAGCATTGTTATACCACCAGCTAAGACTGGTAAGGATAGTAGTAGTAAAAAGGCAGTAATTAAGACGGACCACACAAATAGTGGAAGTCTATCCATAGTTACCCCTGGAGCTCTCATATTAAATACAGTTGTAATAAAATTCATAGACCCCAATATAGAAGAGGCTCCTGCTAGATGAAGGCTAAAAATAGCCATATCTACAGCTCCACCCGAATGCGTCTGAATAGAAGCAAGCGGGGGATACATAGTCCACCCTGTTCCTACTCCTTGCTCAACAAAAGCAGAACCTAAAAGTAGAATAAGTGCGGGGGGAAGTAGCCAGAAACTAATATTGTTTAATCGTGGGAAAGCCATATCTGGAGCACCAATATATAATGGTACGAACCAGTTACCAAACCCTCCCATCATAACGGGCATTACTAGGAAGAAGATCATAAGGAAAGCGTGAGCTGTAACTATAACATTGTAGAGGTGATCGTCCCCCAACATAGTACCAGGGGCAGACAACTCCAATCTTATTAGCATACTTAAAGCTGTACCTATCATACCGGACCCTATTCCAAATATTAGGTATAATGTTCCAATATCCTTGTGATTAGTAGAAAATACTCAACGAGTTAGAAATTTATTGTTCATTTCGTTTTGAGACAACCCTGCCTCTCTATTCTTCTCATTTATGTTCACCTTTATAAAGAGTCTTAATAAGGCAAAGCATGTCCTTCGAGAATAATTAGAAGGAGCAGTTGTTAGCCAAAGCTTGCCCTTAGTTAGGGCCAAATAGGGAAGAAGTTAATTTTTCCCTAAAACTTTATATTTGAAGTTTAGATCAAGCTCTGTTAAAGCTTATACTTACCAAAATTCTAGCTTCCCCACCAATAAATGCAAACATATAGGAATAACCACACTACATCAACAAAATGCCAGTACCAACTAGCAGCTTCGAACCCTAGATGGTGATGACGAGTAAATTGATGAGAGATAAGTCTACCTAAACAAACAGCTAAGAATGTTGTTCCGATTAGAACATGCAAACCATGAAATCCTGTAGCTACAAAAAAAGTGGAGCCATAAACAGAGTCTGAGATAGTAAATGGAGCCTCATAGTACTCCAATGCCTGTAAGGCTGTAAATACCACCCCTAGACCTACAGTGGCTACTAAACCTCTAACAGCTTCAGTTTTCCTCCCGCTGATTATGGCGTGATGAGCCCAAGTAACAGTAGCTCCTGAGCTTAGAAGAATGGCTGTATTTAATAGAGGAACTGAAAAAGGATTTAGTGGATGAATACCTTGGGGCGGCCAAACTGCACCTAACTCAACAGTAGGAGCTAGGCTACTATGGAAGAAAGCCCAAAAAAAGGAAAGGAAAAATAACACTTCAGAAAGGATGAATAAGAGCATTCCATATTTTAATCCTTGTTTAACAACCACGGTATGAAGTCCTTGGAAGGACGCCTCTCTAATAACATCTCTCCACCAGACTATCATAGTTAAACCAAGGACAAGAAGCCCAAATATTAAAATTCAAGGTTGACTGTAATGAAAATACACAACACTACCTAAAGTTGTAAAAAGAGCCCCACAGGCCCCCATATAGGGCCAAGGGCTAGGATCTACTAAATGATAGGGGTGATAAACAGTAGATTTCATTTACTTATTTTTAAACGTATGTTTAAAACAATTCGATAAACTTTTCACACTTAAGAAGCAATCAGTGATTAACTTGGGTTCGATCGTAACTTACAAAATAAGAGGATCGCTAATTCTTCGGTCCTTTCGTACTAGAAGATAGTTCTATCGATGTTTCTTCATATTGTAGATAGAAACCAAACTGTGTTGCCACGTTTTTAACTCAAATCATGTACGGCTTTAATGGACGAACAGACCAACCCTTGGGGGCGGCTGCACCCCAGGGTGCCGCAATTCAACATCGAGGTCGCAAACATCGTTGTCGATTAAACTCTCTAACGATATAACGCTGTTATCCCCATGGTAGCTTTTATCCGTTGATCGTCGCCTATTACACTCTAAAACGACGGGTCATTATAGCCCACTGAACATCAGTGTCTGTTCGGGGTGTCCCCCTCTCAGTCAGGCCACTTGTTATTAACTACGGACCTTAAGCTCGCCTTCGTTACCTTTTAAAAGGTGGTCGCCCCAACCAAACTATCAAACTCGCATTGTCCCTAAAGGTTAGCTCTCTTAAAATAAAAGAGTGGTGTTTCATTAGCCTTAACGGATCCCACCTTATCTAAACTTTTTATTTAAGTTAATTTAAGCCATGCAAGTTTCTAGTAAAGCTCAATGGGGTCTTTTCGTCTTACAATTTGGACGTAGCATCTTCACTACGAATTCAATTTCACGGGGGGTCTTCTTGAGACAGTGGGGCCTTCGTGACGCCATTCATACCGGCCAACAATTAATTGGCTATTGATTACGCTACATTATCACGGTCAGTGTTACCGCGGCCATTCAATTGTCCTTATAAAGCTGACTCTTATCAACTCTTTTAGATACAACCATTGGGCAGGCCTCACCCTCCATACTTATACTTTCGTATTAGCAGAGAGCTATGTTTTTGGTAAACAGTCGAGGCCCATATTTTGCCGAGTTCCTTAAGAAAACTTTTCCCCATCACTATTCCCCACTTGAGTTAGACTGGTACAGTAAAATTTTATAAATCTTTCCTGGCACCTTGTGCGTTTTATAAGTCCCGTTGATACAACCTAGGGTTGTAATCTTAGGGGCTGTTTATACGACATTTATTATGTCGAAGCCTTGGGGAGTGATCAAATGATTTTTTACTCATGTTCACATTATCACTTCTCACATTATCACTTCTGATGGTTGGCTTTTGCCTAACCAATTTACAGTCCGTTCTGCTACCAAGCCTAAGCTTTCAGAGTTTCAGCTTAACTTTAGCCACCATAATTTTAGAGGTAGAATAATTTCTTGAGTGAACTATTACGTCATCTTTCAAAGGTGGCTGGCTCCAAGCCTACTTTTTCATTGTCTAAATTACACACCCCTTTCACACTTGACTGTTTTAATTTGTGGCTTTAACTTCTGATTAGGGCTTTCCCCTTTTGACAGTGGACCTTGTCGCCCGCTGTCTGTCTGCTCAGCTTTATTTTCAACATTCAGAGTTAATCGCTTAGAAAGCAATTGAGCTTTATCATGTAAAATGAAGCTTTTGAGCGCACTACTTAAATAGTTTTCGCAGAAAACCAGCTATTTCCAAGTTTGATTAGTCTTTCACCCCTAGCCACAGGTCATCCGAAATTTTTGCTACAATTACCGGTTCGTTCCTTTGAACTGCCCGGGGCTAGGTCACTTGGTTTCGGGTAATTTGACTACAAGGGATGTATTCCCTTGGTTTCACTACACCTTCGTTTAACACTTAAGTTTGCCAAATTTTGTCTTGTGAACCCATTATACAAAAGGTACGTTGTGTTACAACTGCTTTAAGGGACTCATTTTAAGATCTTTTCAAGTCTCTTTCAACTTTCCTTCACAGTACTCTCTCTTTCGGTATGCATTAATATTTAGTCTTAGATGTGTGTACACCTATCTTCCACTATTTACTCGTGGGACTTTTCCGCGTTCGCTCGCCGCTACTCACGGAGTCTCGTTTGATTTCTTTTATATACTGGTACTTAGATGTTTCAGTTTCCAGCTTACTTTTTCAGCGTTTCCGCCTGAGATAATCGAGTTCAAAGCTTCTCCCTCGATTTTTCAGATTTTCCGTCTTATTAATGCATCCTAGTTTGCCATTCGTCCCTTTTTAAAATTAATTGCAGAGGCAGGAATTGAACCTGCATCCCCAGATGATGAGTCTGGTGACTTACCATTAGTCCACTCTGCGAGATGGGCCACTTTTAACTAAAGCATAAAAAACTTTGATAAATTAATTAATTAGATTCTGGCCAGGGAACAACAGACGATTCTCCAAATACCCTAAAAGGGGAGCGATAACTAAAAAATAGGCAAAATAAAACATGGAGGCTATTTGCCCTATTAATATAAAAGGTTCTTCAACAGGCTGAGAGCCTATCCAAGTAAGAAGCAAGAAGTTTGCAACAAAGAACCAAAAGGCCATTCGACCTAATGGTCTAAAAGTTAAACCTCTGAGTCGACTTGTGTGAAGAAGAGGTAATAAAAATAGAACTAATAAACTAGCAAACATGGCTATGACACCCCCTAATTTGTTAGGAATAGAACGTAAGATTGCATAGGCGAACAAAAAGTACCACTCTGGCTGAATGTGCACCGGAGTAACTAAGGGATTAGCCTGAATAAAGTTTTCCGGGTCCCCTAATAAATTAGGAGCTAGGTACACAAGGGCACAGAAAAACACCGAAAATGCTACTATTCCGTACCAATCTTTAGAAGTATAATAAACATGGAAGGCCACTTTATCTAGGTCTGATTTAACCCCTATAGGATTATTAGAACCATCAACATGCAGGCATATTAAATGAATTGCTGAAAGTGCTGCTAAAATAAAGGGGAATAGATAATGGAGACTGAAAAAGCGATTTAATGTAGCGTTGGATACACTAAATCCTCCCCATACCCATTGCACTATATCTGTTCCTACATAGGGTATAGCAGATAACAAGTTGGTAATTACAGTTGCACCCCAGAAAGACATTTGACCCCAAGGTAGAACATACCCAATAAAGGCCGTTGCCATAGTCAAAATAAAGAGAATAACACCAACGTTCCAAACTTCGACTTTAGAATAACTTCCATAGTACAACCCACGACCAATATGAGCATAGAGGCATATGAAGAACATAGAAGCCCCATTAGCATGAGCGTACCGTAATAAGAACCCATAATTGACGTCACGCATAATGTGGTCTACCGAGGCAAAAGCCAGAGACACATCTGCGCAGTAATGCATAGCCAAAAATATTCCTGTGGCTATTTGTATCACTAAGCATAACCCCAATAAGGAACCAAAGTTCCACATATAGCTAAGATTAGCAGGGGCCGGTAAATCAATAATTAATCCATTCCCAATGGAAAGGACGGGATTTTGTTTCCTTAATTGCACCATGGGCCGTCAAGATTTTGAAATCTAAGCCGGCCCCCGGAAAACCCGGTTAATATTATTTTTATACTTGAGCACGGCTAATCTGAGAGAAAATATTTTGTTTTTTTGCCGCGGGGCCAACCTCTGATCCTATCTCTTGAGTAAGCACTATTGCTCCAATCATAGCCACTAATAATATAAAACTAGCTAAAATAAACAGATAGTAACAGTCGGTGTATAAAATTTGCCCAATTGCTTCAATATTATGATACTTTGTTAAAAACCAAGGGTTAGCTAGGTTTCACGTTCCTAATGAACTTTTGTGGACATATGGGCCTCCCATAATTAGCCAACTTGAAGCGATGGCCTCAAAAAAAAGGGTTCCAATAGCCAGCCCAATAGGGACATAATTTGTCATATCTGCCTCTCCGCCCAGTCGAAAGGCTGGGGAAAAGTCGGCTAAGTTTAACATCATTATCACAAACAAAAACAGAATAGCAATTGCTCCCACATATATTATTACAAACATTAGAGCAATAAAATCTACTCCCAATAAAACAAAAAGAGCTGCAGAGCTTGTAAAAGCAACCACTAGCCAAAACACTGAGTGAACAGGGTTTAATGCAGATATTACCATTATTCCAGAGGCAACAGTCCCAAATGATAAGGCATAAAAACACATCCAAATCATCTAGCCTAAGCCCCCCCAGAGCTAAACATTATAGCATTTTTTATAGGGTCAAGGATTAAAGAGGGTAATATTCCTAAAATAAGAATTAATACTAATAAGGGAGCTATTGCTCAAAGCTCACGTCTGTTTAAATCTCTTGCGAAAAGAAGGTAGTTGGAGGGACTCCCAAAACTTATACGATTGTACAAATAAAGAGAATATGCTGCTGACCAAACCATACCTGTAGCAGCCAACACCCCAATAAGCTTACTGTATTCAAAAGCAGCTAGTAGCGAGAAAAACTCTGCAACAAAATTACAGCTAAGAGGAATACCCATGTTCGTTAGAGTTAAAACTAAAAACATACTGGCAAAGAGTGGCATACTTATAGTTATTCCGCGATAGTATTTTATAAGACGAGTGTGGTGACGATCATATAAGAAGGTAACCGCAATGAAAAGAGCGGAGCTCACTACGCCATGCGCTAACATCATAAACATAGCCGCAACTAACCCTTCTATTGTGTGAGTAAACAAACCTAAAGTGACAAGCCCCATGTGCGCTACGGAAGAGTAGGCAATAAGTCTTTTAAAATCAACTTGACGACAGGTTGTTAAGCTCCCATAAATAACTGCAATAACACTAAGCATAATAACTAAAGGGGCAAAATATTCAGTGGCCGCTGGTAGAAGTGGCCAAGAAAATCTTAGAAACCCATATCCCCCTAGCTTTAATAGAATACCAGCTAGAATCACGGACCCTGAGACAGGGGCCTCTACATGAGCTTGGGGTAACCAAATGTGGAATGGTATTTGAGGAATTTTTACTGCTAAGCTTAAGAAAAACCCAGCAAATATCCATTTTTGAGTACTAGGAGACAACTCTATGTTCAACAACGTTAAATAGTCCGTTGTACCTGTGGTGCTGTACAATTTGAATATACCCAAAAGCATAAACACAGAGCCTACGAAGGTATAAAAGAAAAAATAATAAGAGGCTCGTACTTTTTCTTCTCTAGAACCCCACACCCCAATTAAAAGAAACATGGGGATTAATATTCCTTCAAACAAAATATAAAATAGTAGCAGATCTAGTGCAGAGAAGACTCCCATTAGCAAGACCTCTAAAAATAAAAGGCATAAAAGGAACTCCTTAAGTAAAAACTTTATAGAGTTTCAACTAATTAAAATACATATTGGTATTAATAATGCTGTTAAAACTAAAAAAAATAAGGAGATTCCGTCGACGGCAAAAAAAAGAGGGCCCCATTTTAAACTTAAGGCTGGGGGGACTATCCACTCTGTTTGATTTATGGTTTGAAATTGGCCTTCTGTATCAAAGGACGCCCATAAAACTAAAGTGGCAGTTAAAGTTGCTAAGGACCACTCTAGAGCGGCTCTCTTTAATTTTACGCTATTTCCTCTCGGGATTATAATCACGTTAATTATCCCCAAAAAAAGTAAAAGGAAAATTAAGCCCAATCAATTATTGTGAAAGACCATAACTTTTTATTCATCATGCCCAGATAACACCCAATTGATGTATTTATCTAAAGAGACCGCTTCAATCACTATAGGCATGAAAGAATGATTGGCCCCGCAAATCTCTGAACATTGACCGTAAAAAACTCCAGGTCTTTTAATAAAGAACCCAGTTTGATTTAAACGACCAGGCACTGCGTCCATCTTAACAGCTAGCGCAGGCACGGCAAAGGAATGAATAACATCCGCTGCTGTGATTAACACTCTAACGTGTGTATTAATAGGGACAACTAATCTATTATCCACTTCCAATAATCTAAAATCACCTTGGTTTAAGTCTGTTGTTGGTACCATATAAGAGTCAAACTCCAATGTTTCAGACTGATAATCAGAGTACTCATAAGACCAGTACCATTGGTGACCAACTGCTTTTATTGTTAGAGCAGGATCCATAACTTCATCCATTAAATACAATAGTTTTAAAGAAGGAAATGCTATAAAAATTAGAATAATAGCAGGAATTATGGTCCAAATTACCTCTAATAAGGTTCCGTCTACAAGGTATCTGTAATAAGCCTTACCACTTAGTGCTTTAATTATTAACCAAAGCACTGCAACGATAATAATAGTTAGAATAAACATAACTTGATCGTGGAAAAATATAATCTCTTCCATTACCGGGTGGGCAGCATCTTGTAAGCTTAATTGCCACGGCTCCGGTATATCTCTGCCGAATTGGTTAACCATTAGTATATTATTAATCAAGTCCATAAGTTTTTAAAAAGAGCTCTCGCTCCCCAAGGGAAGGTTCCCCTTCCCTCACCATGTTACGACTTGCTTTACCTCGTAGGCGTTCGTTACTACCTAAAGCTTCCAAACGACCATTCTAGGTAAAGGTGACGGGCAATTTGTGCTAACACTTGTACCAATTCACCGGAACGCTCTACTTTCCGATTACTATTAAATCCAACTTCTGGTCGATTTACAGCGACCTTCCGAACTCTTACTTTGGGGTTTCACTTTTTAGTCTCCCATTGTATAAGAAAATGTAGCGCATATAATCCCCTAACATTCGGATCATAAGACCTGACTTCCTCCCAATCGGGGTTGGGTCCCTTTTAACTTAACACACGGACTTACGACGGCCATGCAATACCGGTCAAAGATTCAAGCTAGGGTGAGGTTTCACGCGGACCATCGAATTAAACTACACGCTCCTCTAATCGAAGTAGTGAACAGCCAAAGTTTTTGAATTTTAATCTTGCGATCGTACTACTCAGGCGGAAGACTTTACCTTTCGGGGCTGCTGAGCATAGTCTTCAATGTTCACTGTGTGGACTACCAGGGTCTCTAATCCTGTTGGCTACCCACACCTTCATGTTTAAGCCTATATGGTGGTAGATTGTTTTAACCTTTGGAGTTCTATTTTCTATCCTCGCATTCTACCGCTCCAGAAAAATTCCATCTACCCTCTTAGTATTTATTTGGCCTACACATCCTTTACGCCTTTTTACTTATAAAGACAAGCCCTTAAGTCTAACCGCGTCGGCTGGCACTTAATTTGACAGGCTTAAATATGTGCTCTCTGTGTCATACTTTCGTATATTGCACAAGATTCTCTACTGCTGCCTCTATGTGAGTCTTCCCCTTGTTTCAGTGAAAGTGTGGCTCCAATAAGCTACCCATCTTCGGCAAGGTGGTCTATTACACCGCCTTCTACCTAATAAGTCTCCGGCCCAGCACCTTGGATTCCGGATTTTTTCACCTGTGTGCAGGCTCACGCCTACTAGCATGTATAAAAAGGTCCATATGTCTTCTATATTCCCCAAAATCAAAGGACCCATTTTACTTATTTTCTAACATTAAATGCCATTTTTAGACAATCTCCTTTAGAATAGCCCCACCGTGGCCCAAAAGGCTAATTGTAAGAGCAGATTAGGCGATAAAATCATAAACCCAATGGGGAATAAACTTCCCCCAATTAACAGAGACCTCCTAAAATTAATCCTTCTTTCTTTTTTAAGGGTTTTTAGTCCCATTAAGAAATAGGAGTCAGCTTGAAAGTAAATGATTTTTACTAATCTCACATAGTAAACTCCAGCAACTACAGAACAAACTACAGCCAAAATCGACACTAAGTAATATTCATACGTTATACCAGATAGTAGTACCCACCACTTACTAAAAAATCCAATCAAGGGAGGCACTCCCGCAATTGAAAGAAGAGTTAGTGCTAAGGCTATGGCTAAAACAGGTTCTCTTCTTGAAAGACCGCTAAATTCTACAATGAGATTCTTAACGCCCCCTAGAGCTAACACTATAGTAAAAGTACAGATAGACATTATGACGTATAGAATCATATATACTAGACTAGCTTGTACACTTTCAAAAGACCCCATTTCTATTCCCCATAGAACAAAGCCCATGTGTGCAATCCCACTATAAGCCAATAGTCGTTTAATTTTGGTCTGATTTAAAGCGCCTAAGGCACCAATGATCATCGAGAAAATCGTACCAACCAATAAAACATTAGCCACTGGCCCAATTGAAACTAAAATAGAAAAGATACCGACTTTAGGAACTATAGCCAACAAAGCAGTAGTCGATGTAGGCGCACCATCGTAAACATCTGGGGCCCACATATGAAAGGGAGCTGCAGATAATTTAAACAATAAGGCCCCTGTTACTAAAAGGCCTCCTATTGGCGTCATAACACCAGAAACATTTAAAGCTTGGCTGCCTCCTTGATTTAGAACGAGGTCTATACATGGGATACTAGTTCCTCCTGTTAACCCACATAAGATCGCGCACCCAAATAGGAACAAACCTGAAGAGAGCGCACCTAATACAAAGTATTTCAGCCCCGATTCAGCACTATGTCCAGAGCCTCTTTTCTTAGCTGCTAATATAAAAAGAGAAAGAGTTGGTAGTTCAATAGCAAGGTAAACTGAAAGCCAGTTACTAGCTGACACTAGAAGAATGCTACCTAAGGCCACCATCATAATTAAAACTGGGGTATGGGCCTCCTTTTTTTGACTGACAGGATCTAGCATCAATAGTATAGCTAGGGCACCTACAAGAATCACAAATTTTGCGGTCATAGCCCAACTGTTTATAGTTAACAAACCATCTTGCCAAGGTAAGAAAAAGTCTGCATTTCCGCTTAACCCCCATCAAGTTAGAAATAATAGTGTAAGAAAGGATATCTTTAAAGTAAAACCATTAACACTGTACATTATTAACCCTAATGTAATTATACTTAAGACAAGGGCTTCACCCATCTCACAATTTATGTGTCGTTAAAGACCCGGATCTTTGGCCCCTTTGACCAATATTTTCCGTTAGCTTAAACTTCATCCAAAATTTATAAGTCCTTTAAAAGGACCAAATCAGGAGGGGCAGGACTTGAACCCACACTTTTAGCTTTGAAGGCTAACGGTCTACCTTAACCTAACCTCCTCAATCAGCTTGCCTTTAATAGAAAGGCCAAGCTGTTCCCAAAATTAATACAGCTATACCAAGGAGCATAACCAAAGCATAGTTGAAGACTAAACCAGATTGTAAATTACTAACTCCTTGAGTTAATCTTATCACAAATTGAGAAATTCCTTTAGGGCCTATCAGCTCCAACACCCCTTTATCTAGGGTTTTAAATGTTACGAAATGCCCCAGCCTCCATACATTCTTTACTAGGAACTGGTTCACAATATAATTAAATTGCCAGGCGGAGTAAGCGAAAGTATAAGTAGCCAGTGCTAACGGAGAAGTTGGTGCACTAAACATTCGTGAAGAATAATGATAGAGAGTGATTGCTGTCACAGCTCCAAATAGACTAAAAACCACGGGCATTAACTTTACAGAAGTAGGAATAACAAGGGGAAGTGTAGTCTGAAAAGACCAAATAACTTCTTTAGTCAAATAACCTACAAAAATACTCCCTAGCGCCAATATGACTAAGGGTAGAGTTAAGTTCCAGGAGCCCTCGTGAGCATGTGAGAAAACTTCCTTCTTGGAATTTGTGTTAGCCACAAAAGTTAGATATACTAACCGAAGGGAGTAAGCAGCAGTTAACAATGCGGAAAACACTGCTAACCAATGAGCAAAGGCTAAATAATGTTGATCATAAGCCAACTCTAAAATTAAATCTTTAGAGTAGAACCCTGTTAAATAAGGAAACCCCATTAAAGATAGGGAACCAATAAGTATCATGGTGTAGGTGAAGGGGATTGATTTAATCAAACCACCCATTTTCCTCATATCTTGTTCGTCTGCCAAAGCATGGATAACTGAACCGGCGCTTAAAAATAGTAGCGCTTTAAAAAAAGCATGATTCATTAAATGGAAAAGGCTTATGGAGTAGTGTGAAATACCACAGGCTACCACCATATACCCCAATTGACTACATGTCGAATAGGCTATTACTTTTTTTAAGTCATTTTGTACTAAGCCAACTGTTGCGGCCATAAATACCGTAAGAGACCCAACAATAGTAACAACCATTAAAGCCACGGGGGCTTGTTCTAGAAGGGGGGAGGATCTAATCAATAAAAAAACGCCTGCTGTAACCATGGTTGCAGCATGGATTAAAGCAGACACCGGAGTTGGTATTAAATAGCCGCCACTTTCATGGCGGATAGGACTTTTTCTTCCACTTTACAACTTGCTCACCATACAAAGAGTTATTCCCATTCTAAACCACCTTTAAGCCATTCGTACACTAATCCTAAAGTTAGAATTACTAAAAAAAGGATCATTGTCCAATAACCAAAGGGAGAAATTTGATTATAAACAACACACCAAGGAAAAATAAAAGAGATTTCTAAGTCAAAAATAAGAAAAAGGATTCCGATTAAAAAAAAACGAATGGAAAAGGGTCGCCCGGGGGCCCCGAAGGGATCAAACCCACACTCATAGGCGGACACTTTTTCCCGATCCGGCTGTTTATCCCCTAAAATATAAGAGGCGCCAGAGATAACGGCGGAAAGAATTACACTGAAAATTATTAAAACCAAAAGACCATAAAACTCAGTATACATCCTGTTAAAACGGGGGAAGTCCATTCAACCCAAATAAAAGCCCAGCTACCAAAATTACAAATGCTAAACTTAAAGGTAGGTATGATTTCCATAGTAAGGCCATTAATTGGTCATACCGCATTCTAGGGAAAGAAGCCCTAACTCAAACAAAAAGAAGAATTATAAAAGAGGCTTTAAATCCAAACCAAATTGCCCCACCTTTTAAAAAGGGAATGGGGGAAAGCCACCCTCCCAAAAATAGGATTGTAGTAAGACAACTCATTAATATTATATGGGCATACTCTGCAAGGAAAAATAAAGCAAAAGACATAGAAGCGTACTCTACATTATACCCTGAAACTAACTCAGATTCACCCTCTGTTAAATCAAAGGGGGCTCTATTAGTTTCTGCTAAAGCCGAAGCAAAGAACATCATTGCCGCGGGGAACAAGGGAAATATAAATCAAGTACCGTTACTTTGGGCTAACACTATCTCAGAAATATTTAAGGAGCCAACGCATAAAATGACAGTAATGATGATTAACCCGATTGAAACCTCGTAACTAATCATTTGAGCGGCCGCCCTAATGGCCCCTAAGAAAGCATATTTGGACTGACTTGCCCATCCCGACATTAATATAGCATATACACTAATTGAAGACACAGCCAAGAGAAATAAAATTCCTATCTTTAAATCGCTTATTGCAACCCCTCTGTCATAGGGGATAACCCCCCAAGCAATCAAAGCCAAAGTGAAAGATAAAACCGGGGCAGCAATATAAATAAATAAGTTAGCGTGATGAGGAATTACTAGCTCCTTGGTAAACAATTTTATACCATCAGCAAGGGGTTGTAGCAGCCCATAGACTCCCACTACATTAGGCCCCTTTCTAGCTTGCATGTAACCTAAGACTTTCCGTTCGGCTAAAGTTAAATAAGCCACTGCGATAAGCAACGGGACTACTATTAATAAAATCTTTAAGATTAAGTGGATAATTTCAACGATCATCTAGAGGTTTTCTCGTAGAGTGGATTCACATAAAGTCTCGGAGGTACCAACAGCGAGAGAGCTGAACCACTCAATAATTAATTTATTTAATGGTCTTTTTTTCCTCAGCTTTGCTACCGGCTGATAGACCTTCAAGGTCTTTCCAGCATATAGTGGAATTATTATCAAGGCTAATTACTTAAACAAGACGGCCCAACGCCAACCTTCCATCGCATCCGGCAACCAAGTGTGTAGCCCCAACTGGGCAGATTTTCCAACCGCCCCAATAAACAAGAACAGACATATTAAAGTCAAACTATCTGAAGGGTATAATGCCACTATATTAAAAGTGGTGGCAAAATCTAAGCATCCAAACTGGTCCCAGATAGCAAACATTGCTAAAACAAAGCCTATATCTCCTACTCGATTCACAAGCATAGCCTTTATAGCTGCCTTATTAGCTTCAATTCTGGTAATCCAAAAATTAATTAACAAATAAGAGCATAATCCAACACCTTCCCAACCAATAAAAAGTTGTGGATAATTATCACTAGTGACTAGTAAAATCATAAAGAAAGTGAATAATGATAAGTAGGACATAAACCTAGGGACATGGGGATCCCCCTCCATATATGCCGTGGAAAAAATATGTACTACAGTAGATATACTTGTAACTACAAACAACATCGTTGCAGTTAGAGCGTCAAATTGTAAGCCAAAGTAAGCAGTTACTAAATCTGAGTCTAACCACCTCCATAATTTTATGTATGTTGTTGAAGCATTTAGTATAGTTTCATAACAAATAAAAAAAGACAATGATAAACTAATAATTAGACCACCTGAAGTTAAAATTCCGGCCCCCTTTTCTCCTAACTTTCTACCAAACAAACCTGAAGCCAAGGCCCCCAAAAGGGGGACAAGTAAAACTAAGACGTACAT